AATGGAATGCCTGAATAAAGGATTATCGTGATAGGATAAATAATGTAAAAAATTACTTCCATTACACCTAACAGAATTAAACTATTACCAGAAATATCAAAAATTACTATGCACCATACAACAAAATGTATAATATAGAAAAGTAAGCTAATAAAGCTAATGGGTTCATACCCCACTTATAGAGGAAATCCTCTCTTATCTAATGCCCAACAACCCAACAAAAATCCTCTTAATATTAACAATAATAAGAGGTATTTTAATTTCAATCTCATCCAATTCATGAATTGGAGCATGAATAGGACTAGAAATTAATCTAATATCATTTATCCCACTAATATCCAATAATAAAAATGTATATACAACAGAATCCTCACTTAAATACTTTATCATCCAAGCTATAGCATCATCATTTTTATTGTTCATAATCATAATAAAAGTATTAATAAAGGATATGTTCACAATAGAAAATAATAACATCAGTACAATAATTATTATAACCCCCTTACTGCTAAAAAGAGGTGCGGCCCCCTTTCATTGATGATTCCCAAGAGTAATAGAAGGAATTAGATGAATAAACTGCTTACTACTAATAACTATGCAAAAAATTGCCCCAATAATATTAATTTCATACATAATAAAAATAAATCCATTTAGATCAACAATTATTCTAATATCAACTATTGTAGGAGCTATTGGAGGGTTTAACCAACTATCAATCCGAAAAATCTTAACCTATTCATCAATTAATCATACAGGATGAATATTAGCAGCACTAATAATTAACGAAAATATATGAATTATATACTTCACAATTTATTCAATACTAACGACAACAATCGTAATAATCATTAAACCATTCAATACATCTTTCATCAACCAAACACTCTTAATAAACAAGGAAATAAATTCAATAAAATTTATAATATTCACAACACTCCTATCAATAGGAGGATTACCCCCATTTTTAGGATTTTTACCCAAATGAATTATTATTCAAATAATAATTATAAACAATATAAACATTATCATAACAACAATAGTAGTAATATCACTAATAACACTATACTTCTACTTACGAATCAGTTATTCAAGATTCATAATACTACATATTGAACCAAAATGAAACATCAGATACTACAAAAATAACAACTTCATAATATACACATCAGTAATATTTTCAATATCAATAATAGGCCTAATAATTTGTACTATAATAATTAACATTTATTAAAAGGCTTTAAGTTAAATCAAACTAATATCCTTCAAAGCTATAAATAAAGAAATTCTTTAGGCCTTAGAAATAATATTACACCATCAGAATTGCATTCTAATATCATTAAATGAATATAAAACCCAATACCTAGTAGAAGAGAAATTATCCCCTAAATAGATTTACAATCTATAACCTAATATTACCTCAGCCATTCTACTAAAATTGAAACGATGAATATTCTCAACAAATCACAAAGATATTGGAACTTTATATTTCATCTTCGGAGCATGATCAGGAATAGTAGGAACATCATTAAGAATGTTAATCCGAACAGAATTAGGGCAACCTGGATCATTAATTGGAGATGATCAAATCTACAATGTAATTGTAACTGCCCATGCATTCGTTATAATCTTCTTCATAGTAATACCAATTCTTATTGGAGGATTTGGTAACTGATTAGTACCGCTAATATTAGGAGCCCCTGATATAGCATTCCCACGAATAAACAACATAAGATTCTGATTATTACCCCCATCACTATCACTCTTACTAACTAGAAGAATAGTGGAAAGAGGAGCTGGAACAGGTTGAACAGTATACCCACCCTTAGCAGCAGGAATCGCACATGCTGGAGCCTCAGTAGATTTAGCAATCTTCTCACTACATCTAGCAGGAGTATCATCAATTTTAGGAGCAGTAAATTTCATCTCAACAACAATTAATATAAAACCAATTAATATAAAACCTGAACGAATCCCTTTATTTGTTTGAGCAGTAGGAATTACAGCACTATTACTTTTATTGTCATTACCAGTTCTAGCAGGAGCAATCACAATATTATTAACAGATCGAAATCTTAACACATCATTCTTTGACCCAGCAGGAGGAGGAGATCCAATCCTATATCAGCACTTATTTTGATTTTTTGGTCACCCAGAAGTTTATATTTTAATCTTACCAGGATTTGGGATAATTTCACATATTATTTGCCACGAAAGAGGAAAAAAAGAAGCATTTGGAAATCTAGGGATAATCTTCGCCATATTAGCTATCGGATTATTAGGATTCGTTGTATGAGCACACCACATATTTACAGTAGGAATAGATGTAGATACACGAGCATACTTCACATCAGCAACAATAATTATCGCAGTACCTACCGGAATTAAAATCTTTAGATGATTAGCCACAATATATGGATCACAATTAACCTACAGAGCTCCATGCTTATGATCAATAGGATTTGTTTTCTTATTCACTTTAGGAGGATTGACAGGAGTCGTATTAGCAAATTCATCAATTGATATCATTTTACATGACACATACTATGTTGTAGCACATTTCCATTATGTATTATCAATAGGAGCTGTGTTCGCAATTATAGCAGGATTTATCCAATGATATCCATTATTTACAGGATTAACATTAAACCCAAAATGACTAAAAACACAATTCTTAACTATATTTCTAGGAGTAAATATAACATTCTTCCCACAACACTTCCTAGGATTAGCAGGAATACCACGACGATATTCAGATTATCCAGACGCCTATACAACCTGAAATGTAATCTCATCAATCGGGTCATCAATTTCTTTTGTAAGAGTAGTAATATTCATCTTCATCATATGAGAAAGAATAAGAACAAACCGACAAGTATTATTCCCAACACAAACAAGAAATTCAATTGAATGATTACAAAATACACCACCAACAGAACATAGATATTCAGAATTACCTACTATTACCAATTAATTTTAATATGGCAGATAAGTGTATTGGATTTAAGACCCAAATATAAAGTTTAACCTTTTATTAAAAATGACAACATGAGCAAATATAAACTTACAAGATAGAGCATCACCTATTATAGAACAACTTATCTATTTTCATGACCACACTTTAATAATCATCTTAATAATCTTAACAATTGTATCATACATAATAATAGCAATAACTCACAATAAATATATCAATCGATACTTACTAGAAGGGCAATTAATTGAAGTAGCATGAACAATTGCGCCAGCTATTATCCTAATTTTTATTGCTGTACCGTCCCTACGACTACTATATTTAATAGATGAAATTAATAACCCAACACTAACATTAAAAACAATTGGACACCAATGATACTGAAGATATGAATATTCAGATTTTATTAAAGTAGAATTCGATTCATATATAACACCACAAAACGAAATAAACAATTATAGATTCCGTCTCCTAGACGTAGACAACCGAACAACACTACCTACAAATACATTTATCCGAATAATTGTAACAGCAGCAGATGTACTTCATTCATGAACAATTCCTAGATTGGGAGTAAAGGCAGATGCTACACCAGGACGATTAAACCAAATTAGATTTTTAATCAACCGACCAGGTTTATTTTTTGGACAATGCTCAGAAATCTGTGGAGCAAACCATAGATTTATACCAATCGTAATTGAAAGAATTACAACAAATAACTTCATCAAATGAATCTCAAAAATAAGAAATTCCATCAGATGACTGAAAGCAAGTAATGGTCTCTTAAACCAATTTATAGTAAATAGCGGTTACTTCTGATGAAGAAAATTTAGTTAATTAATAACAATAGTATGTCAAACTATAATAATCAATACTGATATTTTTCTATACCACAAATAATACCAATAAGATGAACAATTCTATTTATATTCTTCTCAACAACATTTATATTATTTAACTTCATAAATTATTTCATATATAACCCAGAAAAAAAAAAAATAATTACAAAAAAAATAAACATTAAAGAAAAAATCTGAAAATGATAACTAACCTATTCTCAGTTTTTGATCCATCAACAAGAGTTAATAACCTAACAATAAATTGATTAAGTACATTAATAGGAATCATATTAATCCAATCAAGATTCTGATTGATTCCATCACGACAAATAATAATATGAAACAAATTAACAATAAAACTACACCAGGAATTTAAAACATTATTAAGTAATAAAAACATTAATAAAGGAAGAACCTTTATATTAATTTCACTAATATTAATAATTATATTCAACAATACACTAGGATTGTTCCCATATATCTTTACAAGAACAAGACACATAACAATAACATTATCGTTAGCACTACCACTATGAGTAAGATTTATAATTTTCGGATGATTTAACAATACACAACACATATTTGCACATTTAGTACCACAAGGTACACCACCACTATTAATACCATTTATAGTATGTATTGAAACAGTAAGAAATATAATTCGACCAGGGACACTAGCCGTACGATTGGCAGCAAACATAATTGCAGGACACTTATTATTAACACTTTTAGGAAATACAGGACCATATTTAAGTAATATATTATTAAGAGCTTTAATCATAACACAAATCTTATTACTAATATTAGAATCAGCAGTAGCTATCATTCAATCATATGTATTCGCAGTATTAAGAACATTATATTCTAGAGAAGTAAATTAATGTCAAATCACGCCAATCACCCTTTCCATTTAGTAAATCAAAGACCATGACCATTAACAGGAGCAATTGGAGCAATAATCATAATAACAGGAATAATTAAATGATTCCATCAATATAATCAACAACTATTAATAATAGGAATTATTATTATAATAATAACAACAATTCAATGATGACGAGATATTGTCCGAGAAGGGACTTATCAAGGATTACATACGAAAATAGTAACAAAAGGATTACGATGAGGTATAATTCTATTTATTATTTCAGAAGTATTCTTCTTTATTTCATTCTTCTGAGCTTTCTTCCACAGAAGATTATCACCAACAATTGATTTAGGATCATCCTGACCCCCAATAGGAATTAATCCATTCAACCCCTTACAAGTACCCCTTTTAAACACAGCAATCCTACTAGCATCAGGAATTACAATCACATGAGCACATCATAGAATTATAGAAAACAATTATAACCAAGGATTACAAGGACTATTTATTACAGTAATTTTAGGAATCTACTTCACAATTTTACAGGGATATGAATATATTGAAGCACCATTTACAATTGCAGACTCAGTTTATGGATCCACCTTCTTCGTAGCAACAGGATTCCACGGATTACATGTAATTATCGGAACAACATTTTTATTAACTTGCCTAATACGACAAATAAAAATACACTTTTCATCATACCATCACTTCGGTTTTGAGGCAGCAGCATGATATTGACACTTCGTAGACGTTGTATGATTATTCTTATATATTTCAATCTATTGATGAGGAAGATAAACTAATTTATCTAATATAATAAGTATATTTGACTTCCAATCAAAAAGTTTGATTAAACAAGATAAATAATAATAATAACAATAACATCAACAATATTAACCCTAACAATTTCAACAATCATCATAATAATAGCAAGAACTATTTCAAAAAAAATAAATGAAGATCGAGAAAAAGCATCACCATTTGAATGTGGGTTTGACCCAAGAAGATCCGCACGAATACCATTCTCATTACGATTTTTCCTAATTGCAGTAATCTTCCTAATCTTCGACGTAGAAATTGCATTAATTCTACCAATAACAATCATTATAATAATATCAGAAATAAGAATATGAACAACAATCAGAATTGTATTCCTATTCATTTTATTAATAGGTTTATATCACGAATGAAATCAAGGATCCCTTGAATGAGCAAGATAGGGATTGTAGTTAAATATAACATTTGAATTGCATACAAAAAGTATTGAATTTTCAATCTATCTCAAAATATGAAGCAATATATTGCAATCAGTTTCGACCTGACCCCTAAGTAGTAATACTCTTATTTTCAATTAACTGAAACCAAAAAGAGGTATATTACTGTTAATAATATTATTGAATTATCATTCCAGTTAAGGAAATGTAATGACAAAGTGAAAGCTGCTAACTTAACACTACAGCGGTTAAAATCCGTTAACATTTCTATTTATATAGTTTAATAAAACATTACACTTTCATTGTAAAAATAAAGGGAAACTTTTATAAATACACTTAAAGATTAAAAATCTCAATAATATCTTCAATATTATGCTCTACATAAGCTATTCAAGTAACCAATTAAAACAAAAACTAAAATAATTATCCACATAACAAAAAATAGTATAAACAACTTTAAACTATTACATTGAAATCAATAATTGAACCCACTTAAACTCATAAATAAAAAATTTAAATTCTGACCACCAAAGTATTCACTCCAGCCAAAATCAAAAACCCTTAAAGAATAATAACCAAAAAATAATGGAAAAAAAGATACACCATAGGTAGAAACATAAGGTATAAATCATATTGAACCAAAAAAAATAACCAACCTACTAAAATTCAAAGAAACTAAACTACCACTAAAATTTAACCTTGATATTTCAAAACCAATTCAACCTCCAGTAAAACTAACTAACAAAACCAAATATTTTAAATAAAAAGGTAAACAAACTATAACAGGAGTGGGAAAAATAATTCATCTTAAAAATCTACCACCCAAAATAGCCATAATCAACAATATTAATATACCACGTAATATATTAAAATTATACTCAAACAAAAAACAAAAAGAAGTTAGATTAAAATCACCACATAAAACATAATAAAATAAACGAAATGAATAACTAACAGTAAGTCCAGTGGAAATAAAAAACAAAAGGAAACCAAATAAATTCAAATATCTTAAAGAAACAGACTCCAAAATTAAATCCCTAGAATAAAACCCAGCTAAAAAAGGTATACCACACAACGCAAAATTAGAAATTATTAAACAAGAAGAAGTTAAAGGCATCTGAAAAGATAAATTACCCATATAACGAATATCTTGAGAGTCATTCATAAAATGAATTACTACACCAGCACACATAAATAATAAAGCCTTAAATAAAGCATGAGTAAGTAAATGAAAAAAAGATAAACTAATAAAACCTAAAGACAATACTCTAATTATTAAACCTAGCTGACTTAAAGTTGATAAAGCAATAATCCTTTTCAAATCGTATTCAAAATTAGCACCCAACCCTGATATAAATATGGTTAACCCAGAAACTAATAATAATAAAATATTTAATCAATTTATAAAAACAACCTCAAAACGAATCAATAAATAAACCCCAGCAGTAACCAAAGTAGAAGAATGAACCAAAGCAGAAACAGGGGTAGGAGCAGCTATAGCAGCAGGAAGTCAAGAAGAAAAAGGAATTTGAGCACTCCTAGTCAAAGCTGCTAAAACAACAAAAGAAGAAATCAAATTTATTTCAAACGAACTCTTTAAAAAATTCAAATAATAAATATAATTTCATCTACCAAAGCCTAATATTCAAGCAATAGCTATTAACAAAGCAACATCTCCAACACGATTAGATAAAGCAGTAATTATACCAGCATTATATGATTTAATATTCTGATAATAAATTACTAAACAATAAGAAACCAATCCTAGTCCATCTCAACCTAATAAAATTCTAATTATATTAGGACTAATAATCAAAAATATTATTGAAATCACAAACATTAAAACCAACAAAATAAAACGATTAATATTTAGATCCCCATGTATATAATCATCTCTATATAAAATAACTAAAGAGGAAATAAAAAATACGAAACCCATAAAAATTAAAGACATTCAATCAAATAAAAAAGTTATAACAACCGATCTAGAATTTAAAGAAATAATATCCCACTCAATAAAAATAATTAAATCACTTATTAAAAAATAAAAACCCAATAAAACCAAAAAAATTCCTAATATAAACAAGAAAATAAATCTAACAAAACAAATAGATAAGAAAATCATAACCCAAAGTAAACCTTACATCAATGACACCACAAGTCAACGTTTTAAATTAAACTATTTAAGCAACTATAATCATAATAAAACTACATCACCATTTAAAATAAATAAATTCAATGGAAATCAATGTAAAAATAACAACAAAAATTCACGAGAATAATTAAATGAACAAGAATAAACACCAGAATAATAAAACCCATGTTGTCTATAAGAAAACAAATAAAGAGTATAAACAGCACTAAAGAAAGATAAAAAAATTAAAGTAAATATACAAAACCAAGATCAAGCAACCAATCTATTTAAAAGACTAATTTCACCAAGCAAATTTAAAGAAGGAGGTGCAGCTATATTGCAAGATCTTAATAAAAATCATCATAATGACATTCTAGGTATCAAATTCATTAAACCCTTATTAATTATCAATCTACGTCTACCTAAACGCTCATAAGAAATATTAGCAAGACAAAACAATCCGGATGAACAAAGACCATGAGCAATTATTAAAGTAAATGAACCACAATAACCCCAATAATTTATAGTTATAAGACCACTAATTACAATACCCATATGAGCAACTGAAGAATAAGCAATTAATGATTTCAAATCAGTTTGACGTATACAAATTAATCTAACCAAAACTCCACCTACTAATCTAATAGAAATTCAAATAAAATTAATATTAAAAACAAAGTTACCCAAAAAAGAAAATACACGTAATAAACCATATCCACCTAACCTTAACAAAACCCCAGCCAAAATTATTGAACCAGAAACAGGAGCCTCAACATGAGCCCTAGGTAATCATAAATGAACCAAAAATATTGGTATCCTAATAAGAAAAGCCAAAATCATACAAAAATAAAAAAGAACATTACAAAAAAAAAAATTACTTAATATAAAAAAACTTAAAGTATTAACATAATCAAAAACATAAAAAATACCCACCAATAATGGAAGAGATGCAAGTAAAGTATAAAACAATAAATAAATACCAGCTTGAAGTCGTTCAGGTTGATAACCTCAACCCAAAATTAAAAACAAAGTAGGAATTAAACTACCCTCAAAAAACAAATAAAAAGAAAATAAATCTAATCTTCTAAACGTACAACATAACATAATTAACAAAAAAATAATAACTGATAAAAAAAAACAAGAATAATAATTAAAACGAAAAACTACTTCTCTAGCTAATACCATAAGTACACAAACCCAAAAACTCAATAAAATTAAACCATAAGAGATATAATCAAAGCCAAATATGTAACCCAAACTACATCAACAAAAAAAATAAGGAAAAACAAAAATAAATATAAAAGAAACTAAAAATAAAAAAGAATGAATAATTCACCAAAAATTTTTCAATAAACACAAAGGGATTAAAAAAACCACAAAAAATAAAAACCTTAACATTGAAATACACCATAAGATTGAAAATAATCATTACCATAACCACGAACTATAGAAACTAAAATAGATAATCCTAAAGCACCTTCACATACAGAAAAAGTAAGAAAAACAACAACAAAATACAATTCATAATTAAAAAAAATCAAATAATAATACAAAATAAAAAACAAAACCAAAACTATAAATTCTAATCTTAATAAAGTAATCAATAAATGTTTACGACTAGAAGAATAAACCCATATACCACAAAAAAAAATAAGAGAAAAATAAGAAAGTATAACCATTAAATGTTTTAATAATTTAACAAAAATATTGGCCTTGTAAACCAAAAATAAGAAGTCACCTTTTAAAACATCAAAGAAAAGAAAAAATCCCATCATCAATCCCCAAAATTAACATTTTTAATAAACTATTCCTTGAAATCAATCAAATAATAATATCGATAAGAATTACATTAAGAGCAATATTTACACAAATAAATCATCCCTTAGCAATAGGAATAATACTATTAATACAAACACTTCTAGTATGCTTAATAAGAGGATTAATATCACAATCATTCTGATTTGCCTACATCATATTCCTAATTTTTATTGGAGGTATGTTAGTGCTATTTATCTACGTAACAAGTTTAGCATCAAATGAAATATTCACATTATCTACAAAAATAATAATTACAGGAACAATAATGTTAATAATAATATTAATAATAAGAAATTGAATAATAATAAATAATTCAGAAATAATAACAAATGAAATATTAAATTTAAGTAATGAAAATCAAACCCAATTAAATAAACTCTACAATGAACCCAATGGAAAGTTAACCATTATATTAGCATCATATTTATTTTTAGCATTAATTACAGTAGTAAAAATTACTAATATTAAAAGAGGACCATTACGACAAATAAAATAATAATGAATAAACCTTCACGTTCAACCCACCCATTATTAAAAATTATAAATAATGCACTAGTAGACTTACCTACTCCCTCAAACATCAGAACATGATGAAATTTTGGATCACTCCTAGGTATTTGTTTAACCATACAAATCATTACAGGAATATTTTTAGCAATACATTATTGCCCAAATATTGACAATGCATTCTCAAGAATTGTTCATATTTGTCGAGACGTTAATTATGGATGAATAATACGAACAACACACGCAAACGGAGCCTCCCTATTTTTCATTTGTATTTATATACATATTGGACGAGGTTTATATTACGGGTCATATAAATTCATTTATACATGAATAGTAGGAGTAATTATCTTATTCTTAACAATAGGAGCCGCATTCATAGGATATGTTTTACCATGAGGGCAAATATCATTTTGAGGAGCTACCGTAATTACCAACCTATTATCAGCAGTACCTTATTTAGGAACTGATATAGTTCAATGAGTATGAGGAGGATTTGCAGTAGATAACGCAACACTAAACCGATTTTTCACATTTCACTTCCTAATACCATTTATTATCACAGCAATAGCAATAATTCACTTATTATTCCTACATCAAACCGGATCTAATAACCCAATAGGATTAAATAGAAATATTGATAAAATTCCATTTCATCCCTACTTTACCATTAAAGACACTGTAGGATTCATAATAATATTTATAATTTTATCAATCTTATCACTAAAAGAACCTTATATTCTAAGAGATCCAGACAATTTTACACCAGCAAATCCATTAGTAACACCTACTCATATCCAACCAGAATGATACTTCCTATTTGCTTACGCAATCTTACGTTCAATCCCAAATAAACTAGGAGGAGTAATTGCACTTGTTATATCAATCATAATCTTAATAATTATACCATTATTAAAATCGAAATTTCAAGGAATACAATTTTATCCAATAAATCAAATAATATTTTGAATAATAGTAAATATAGTTATATTATTAACGTGAATTGGGGCACGACCTGTTGAAGAACCATATGTACTAACAGGGCAAATTCTAACCGTACTATACTTTTCATACTTTATCATAATACCAATAACTACAAAATATTGAGAAAATAAAATCAAATAATTAAAAAGCTTATGAAAGCAAGTGTTTTGAAAGCACAAAAAAGAAGTTAAATTCTTCTATTAATTTATATACTCAATTTAATACAATTAAAAAAAGAAAGAATAAAAATTTTAACTCCAATAAAAAACAATAAATAATTTAAAGATAAAGGTAAATAAACCCTCCAAGCCAAATTTATTAACTTATCATAACGAAACCGAGGAACCGTACCACGAACTCAAATAAATAAAAAAGAAATAAATGATAACTTCAAATAAAAAAATAAAGTATATAAATCACACCCCAAAAAAATAATGCAAAACAATATTCTCATAAATAAAATACTAGAATATTCAGCCAAAAAAATTAAAGCAAAACCACCCGATCTATACTCAACATTAAACCCAGAAACTAATTCAGACTCACCCTCAGCAAAATCAAAAGGAGTACGATTAGTCTCTGCTAAACAAGAAGAAAACCAAATTAAACTTAAAGGCAAAGAAAAAAAAATTAATCAAAAATAATTTTGGAAATAATAAAAAAAAACCAAATTATATCTACCAACTAAAAAAACAAAAGATAATAAAATTAAAGCCAAACTAACCTCATAAGAAATAGTCTGAGCTACTGCACGCAATCCCCCTAATAAGGAATAATTAGAATTAGAAGATCAACCAGCAATTATTAACGTATAAACACCTAATCTAGTACAACTAAGAAAAAATAATAAACCAAAATCAAAAGAAATAAACCCTCTAAAATAAGGATATAACAATCATACCAACAAAGATAAAAACAAACCAAAAACAGGAGAAAAATAATAAGATAAATAATTAGATATAAAAGGAAAAATTTGTTCCCTAGAAAATAACCTAATTGCATCTCTAAAAGGCTGAAAAATCCCAATAAATCCAACCCTATTAGGACCCTTACGAATATGTACATAACCTAAAACTTTACGTTCGAGTAAAGTAAGAAAAGCCACCCCCACTATAACAAAAATTATTAACAAAAAAAAAATTATTAAAAGAAAAGAAACTCTCAAGAACATATACTATTTATAGAAATTAACCTATATAAAAAGATTCTAAATCCAATACACTTATCTGCCAAAATAGTAATTATTAATAATCAGAAAAATAAAATTATTCAAAACATATGGTCCTTTCGTACTAAAATGTTAAAAATTATTATAGATAGAAACCAACCTGGCTCACACCGGTTTGAACTCAGATCATGTAAGATTTTAAAGGTCGAACAGACCTAATATTTTAGCACCTACACCAAAAATTAACCTTAATCCAACATCGAGGTCGCAAAATCTTTTGTCAATAAGAACTCTCAAAAAGAATTACGCTGTTATCCCTAAGGTAATTTAGCCTTATAATCAACAAAAATGGATCAAATACATATAAATAAATATAAAAAAATAAAAAGAGTTAATTAAATCTTTCCATCACCCCAACAAAATAAATTCTTAAATTTAAAATTATCACACAAAAAAATAAAAATATATAAAACTCTATAGGGTCTTCTCGTCCCAAAAAAAAATTTAGGCATTTTAACCTAAAATTTAAATTCAACAAATAAATTAAAGACAGTTTACACCTCGTCAAACCATTCATTCCAGCCTACAATTAAAAGACTAATGATTATGCTACCTTTGCACGGTCAAAATACCGCGGCCCTTCAACACTCAGTGGGCAGGCCATACATCATAATATATTCAAGAAGAGATGTTTTTGATAAACAGGCGAGTGAAATAAATTTGCCTAGTTCCTTTAAAAAACATGATATAAGAAATTAAACAAAACAAATATATAATATACTAATTAAATAATAATTACTGTAAACAAAAAATTAATTAAAACATTTCAATAAAAAACCTAAAAACAATAAAAATAATAAAATCAAAAATTAAAATTTCAACATAATCAAAATGATAGTTAATATAAAACCCACAAAAATAAATCAATAAAAATCTTATAAAAATATATAAAAGAGCTAATCCCCCAATACATAAGCATTAAATAAAAGAAACCTAATAACAAAGAAGAATTAAAAATAATACCTGAATTAAATTCATTTCTCGAAAAACCAGATACCATAAAAAACGAATAACATATCATTACCAAAAAAATATAATTAATGTTTATAAAACAACAACTAAAATAATCAATTAACTCATTTAAAATCGGGAATCAAAAAATAAATAAAAAAATTCAATAAACCCTGATACACAAGGTACAACAAAATAAATCAACTTAACAAATAATAAAAATAAACCTCTACAGTACAAATAAACTATAATAATAAAATTAAATCAAAAATATATACAATAACAAAAAAAAATATTTTCATCAAAACAACAAAAAAAAAATAAAAATAAATCTATAATAAATTAACAAGCCATATCGAATCGAACGATATAATTATCAACGTAAATGAAATTTCTAACTAAAAAATTAACTTGATCATTCCAGCCGCACCTTCCGGTACAACCACTTTGTTACGACTTATCTCGAATAAATAACGAGAGCGACGGGCGATGTGTACACATTCTAGAAACTAAATCATCAATACAATCTAAAATAATAATTACATTCAAATCCAATTTCATATTAAAATTTCATCTAAAAATCCAAAAATAAATATAAAAGTAACCCATTTCCACTTAATCATAAATTGCACCTTGACCTGAAATAACTTAAAATAAAAACCAGAAAATTTAAACACTATAAAGATCCTCAATACAACGGCGGTATACAAATCAAATAAATTAAGTAAGGTCCAACGAGGATTATCGATAAAAGAACAGGTTCCTCTGAACAGAATAAAATACTGCCAAATTCTTTAAGTTTCAAGACCATATCTATTACTACTCAGGTTAAATAATTAACATCAAAAATAATAGGGTATCTAATCCTAGTTTCTAAAAAAGACTTCGTAGCTTCAAAACAAAATAAATTAACAAAAAAAAAAATAAAATTTCACCTAATAATATAAACTATAAATTAAACAATAACAATTAAACTACTTTAACCAAAAATATTCAATTGTATTCAATGTATAACCGCAGTTGCTGGCACAAATTTAACTAATACTATAAAACATTACCAAATCTAAGACACCTTAATCTATAATAATAAATACTGCGAAATAAAAAAATAAATCATTTAGAGTAAAACCAATTCACGCAAAAACTTACATATAAAACAAGCAAAAAATAAATAAATTAACAAGAATAAAACTATTTTAAGGCAAAACAAAAATCACAGGAATATTAAAACAAATAAGGAAAAAAAAAACAATAAATAATAAAAAAAAGCAATTAATTAAAACCCAAAGATTCACCCCAAAAATAAAATTTTTCTTGCCCAACTAAATAGATAAAACTTTTCAAAAATAAATCCAAAAATAAAACTATTCTACAAGTACAATTCAAATCCACGGATCGATCCCTTAATAATAGTTCCATTGAATATAAGGAGTAATAACACTTTCCTAGATCTCATTTTTTTTTACTAATGTAAATGAGATCTAGGAAAGTGTTATTACTCTTTATAGTTTACTATAAGAATTTAATTGCATATATCAATTATTGGATTGCATCTTATTATTATTATATAAGAATTAAATTAGAAGATATCTGTTATTGAATAGTATAATATAATATATTTATCTAATATGAATAATACCATTATATTTATAAATAAAAATATATTTAAATAAGATTCCATATATTTAACTAAATTCCTTATATATGTATAATCTATTTTCTCTATATAGAGCTATATGATATATAAGTTTAAAGTGTATAAACATAAGACTTTATATTAAAATGGCCAAAAATATTATACATATAATAGTAGCATATAAACCAAAACTCAAACCCCAAGCCATACCTCAAAAAAGTTCTATAAAATAA